TTGATCGTAAATAAGAGGATTGTTTATGAAAAAAAACTAATACAAATTCACATTCAAATACATAAGAATTATATAGGAATCGAAAAAATCTTTTATTTTCTTTTGAAATTGAAATCACGTAAATAGGTTTTTTCGGAGTAATGAAACTATTCGAATTATGATATTCGTGGAGAAAGAATCGCAATAAATGCAAAGAGGAAACATCTTGAGTCCAGCATTGAAGTATTTGAACCAGGATTTCCAGATGGATGGGATGGGGTATTAATATATCTGACACATAATTTAAATGTGATGATTTATCCTCTAAGAAGGGAAATATTGAATGAATAGATCGCAAATTTTGTGATTTAGGTATTTCTTTTTCTTCGAGGGAAGATCCTAATCGCAGTAAAAATGGAATTTCCATACTGACTGCAAAACCTTCTGATATCATTTGAGAATAAAAAAAATTGTTGTGTCCAACGATTCTATTTTGGTTCGAATCATCAGCTGAATAAATCAAATAATTCTGTTGATACATTCGAATAATTAAATGTTTCACAAGTACTGAACTAGATTTATTGTCATAATCCAAAATTTCCACAAAAATCGAACCATTTAAACCATGATCGTGAGCAAGTGTGTAAATATACTCCTGAAAGAGAAGTGGATATAGGAATAGGAAGTACCTTTGCCTAGATCCATCTTTTTCTAAATATCCTTGTAATTCTTCCATTTTCATTTCTACTTAAACAGAAAGCAAGGGGCATTTCTTGGGTTATAAAATGATACATAGTGCAATATGGTCAGAACAGGATATGTATTATGTATGTATATAGTACAGTAAGAAATATATACCCCGAGGACAAGGAATCCAATCAACAGATTTTTTTCTCTCCTTTTCTATCCAATCGGTTTATATTTATTTATATTTATATTCGTTAGTAGAAAAATCCTTTATTTTTGCAACCTGATTGCTCTTTTGACTTTGGAATAAACTTTCTTTATCAGTATACTATTTCTTCTACACATCTGTCTCCAACTAATATATTATATATTATAGTTTATTATAGTTAGGATTCATTAAAAAAAAAGGAATCAATGGTTCACTCTCAGGAGAACCCTTTCCCTCATCAGGTACTAATTAATTTTTAACATCTAATTAGATCGGGTAATTTAATTATTCAAATTTAAGAACATAAGTTCGTTTCTTTTTATTTTACCCGAATTGGGCCATAAGACTCTATCCATTTAGTCACTAGACCTAACTCTAAATTGAGAATCAATTCTGTACCCTTCCAAAAATAAAAACAATATATTTTGTAACGATCCGGTAAGGATAAATTCAAAAAATTCTACTTAAAAAAAAATGAAAATTCCAAATTTCTTAATTTTATTACGACATGCTGTTTTTTCCATTCATTACCTTTCAGGATCAGTCATGGTCTTATAGACTCTACCAATAGTCTAAACGAATTCGTTGCTTCATCCAAATGTGAAAAAAGATTATAGTCGCACTTAAAAGCCGAGTACTCTACCGTTGAGTTAGCAACCCGGATAAATATGATTCGTAAATACGATCGAAATCCAAAAAGATTAATTGAATTGCACTGCGCAATCCCGACAAAACATTGAACTCAAAAAAGAAGAATGTTCTAATCAATTAGAACCACCAAAATACCAAAATGGGCGAATCTGATTAAATTAAAAAACAACAAAAAAATTCCTAACAAATTCCTAATAGAGATGTCAAAATTGACAGACTTATCCATTTTTTTTTATTTGATTTTCATTAATCAAATACGCCTTGTCTTCTATATTGTCTTCTATAATTAGAGAGTAAATCCGTCAAACCATCACATCATTTGGTTGAACTGAAGGAAAACCCAATCAATATGGGGTGGGTGTAAACAGATCTATTTATTTATGATCGAATTAATTATATTTGTTCAATACACCATTGTCAATATCAATGGAATGTTGAGAAAACAAATCAAATTAAGTAAATCAAATAATGACTTGTGTTTATTGGATTGGAACGACTCCAATAAAATAATAAATTGGATGGGAAAAAATAAAGAATAGGAAGAGCAAAAATATCGGATTTATTCAATTAATAGAGATACAATAAACAAGATTAACTCCCTTTTTTGAATTCCACTAACAAGAAAAAAAAAATATGAATAGAGCAAAAAAAAAAAGGAGGAAATAATTACACTAATTACACAAAGATAAATACTAGTTATTCCCACCCCTTTACTCTTCACTTCAAATTTGAACCTTTCAATTTATATATTGAAATATACTAACAAAGTCTGTCTAGTTTATTGATTGTGACTAATCCTAGATTCTTTCCCCTAAGAAAAAATCAATACTTTCTTTTCTGTTCGAGCTCCACAATGTACTATTTATAATCCAACACAAATTAATTAGGTTCCTGATAAAACAGAACAAACTATGTCGAGCCAAGAGGATCTTAATTCTTATAGAAGATTAGAAGATGGCGAATATAAAAATCAATCGACAGTCGATAATGTGCTTCAAGTCGCACGTTGCTTTCTACCACATTGTTTTAAACAAAGTTTTACCATAAAATTTCTCTAATTTCATAATTTCATTAGAACTGATATAGAATTGATTCAATAATATGTAATCATAAATGGTCATTGGCTCAACCAGTATATAAAAAATAGTACACATTTTCTATATTCTATATAATAGATATATAGTATCTATCCAGAAAAGTTTTAGAAAGAATCCAATTTATTATTTATTAACCCCCATATTGTATCATATGAAAAATAAACATTTCTAAAAAGACGAATAAACAAGTTTAAGACTTATTTTATTTATATCTTTAATAGATTGTTCGGTAAGGTAAATCCTTACCTTAGGGAAGGCTCCATTTTTTTCTCGAGCAAATAAAAAACTATAGACCTCAAACAAAACAAAAGGACCCTTTAGACTTAAAATATAATAGAAAAAGTAATATAATTTATTTTCAGTCCCAAAACAAAAAAAATCTAAGATATTACAATGACTCCAATAACCCGAAAAGGTCATAAATTTTTCAATAGAAATTTTTTAATAATATATAGATGGATATATCACAGCTCTTCGAGTACAAAAGGTTCCTATGAAATAAAAAAATTAAAGAATCCCTCCGACTTCAACATCATAATTTGAAATTCCAGTCATGACTGAATGATATTTCTAAGTCAATCAACAAATGGACACAATCACAATGAGTAGATAAAGATTTTTAACAGATATTTCATTCACTAAATAGACGCAAACTTTACCATATCCAATTGAATTATCAATGATTTGATTTAAAGTGGGAAGGTAGATTGAAAATCTAATTTATTTGTTTTCATAGGTATGAAATATAAAGGGTTTTGTGTAAGGTAAGATTAAGATCGTTATTCTTTACATATGAAATAAAAGAAAAAACCTGAATCATAGGAGTATGATACTTTCGTATCCATCATATACAACAAACAATTATTACTGAAGGTAATCCTGGATGGTTAAGGAATCGCGAATACTTTTCACTTAACTGAATGTTGTTAATGAGATAAAAGACTACAATAACAATGCATAGCATCACAGGCCTTGTTTATTCATTTTATACGTTTATTTCAGATTCAAGAATCTTCTCATCAACTCCATCATCAATTTCAAATATATTGAATATATAAATATCTCAGTCAACACACTACACTGATTTACAATTATTGATTTAAACCCCCTTTTTTATTCGCATTTTAGACTGGATTATATTTATGAGAAAGCAAATGAAAGAAAAGATATCATTCTGAGAATTTTTCTTAGAATTCAGAAACGATCTGGGACGGAAGGATTCGAACCTCCGAGTAACGGGACCAAAACCCGCTGCCTTACCGCTTGGCCACGCCCCATTTCGATTTTTATTCGACACTAATAAACACTAATAATGATATTGGTTATTCGTCAATTCTAACTTAAATATCTATCATATACATTGTCACTAGGATTCGATCGACACATATGATATAGAATAAAAAAAAAGATTGATTGATCATTACATATAATTCAATTAAGATATTGTATGAGAGTATAATTCCTTATTAATTATTTTTTTCGGAACGTAAGAAAAGATTTTGAATTTGGGAAAGTTCGGAGAAAAAAGGATTATTTGACCTTCTTTTTTTATTTCACTTCTTAGGAAAAGGAAAATAAGTAAATCAAAATCAAATTATATCATTTACAATAAGAAAATGTTTGTTATGCTTAATATCTTTAGTTTAATGTGTATCTGTCTTAATTCTGTCTTTTATTCGAGTATGAGTGGTTTTTTCTTCGCCAAATTACCCGAGGCTTATGCCCTTTTCAATCCAATCGTAGATGTTATGCCCGTCATACCTGTACTCTTTTTTCTCTTAGCCTTTGTTTGGCAAGCTGCTGTAAGTTTTAGATGAAATCTTTAATACTTTCCTAAATTCATGATTCATTCGAAAAAAAAGATTTGAAAAATGGATAAGATCGGATATGCCTTATATTACTCGATTCAAAAAGAGAAATTATTGTATATGGAATTAAAGAACCCTGGTTGGTGATGAATTTGGATTAGCTTATTTCCTCATTTCGACCTTAGGACGGGCAGCACTTTATTAGGATTAGGTCGCCACAAACAATACCTAATTGTGGATATGATAAGAAATTTTTGGTAACAAAAGAATAAGAATCTTATTAGAAATTAGAAAAACAAAATTCGTGAAATTTTCTTTTTATTTTGGCGTGTAAAAATAGTATATATGGTACAAAAATAAGTAATCTATTCCCCTTTTCAAAAAAATGATCTTATTCTTATCTTGGAGATTGTGTAATGCTTACTCTCAAACTCTTCGTTTACACCGTGGTGATATTCTTTGTTTCTCTCTTCATCTTCGGATTCTTATCTAATGATCCGGGACGTAATCCTGGGCGTGAAGAATAAAAATAAGAGTTAGTCTTTCTTTATTTTATTTTTTTTTTTCAGAATTTTTTTTCATATTATCTATTCCCTAGATTTCCTTTTAATTCTTAGTTAAATCTAGGGATCAGGATTTTTTTCGAATTCAAAACTATCAAGTGATCATAAGCAGCGGAGAAAGAGGGATTTGAACCCTCGGTACGAATAACTCGTACAACAGATTAGCAATCCGTCGCTTTAATCCACTCAGCCATCTCTCCCAATTAATTTTAATCTAATTTGCAAAGTTTTTATTTGATATGTGAAGTAAAGGTTTATAAAAATCCTAGTTTTAACGATATAGAAATAGAAAAAAAAATAAATGATATCTACAAATTTGATCAGCAATTAAATTTTGATCAATGATTCGAAACAGATATTCCCAATAGAAAGGATACCTTACTTCTTTTATTTTGTACAAAAGTTTCTTTTATTCCCCAGCCCGGTTAAATACTGGCTGGGCCAGAGTACTTCTTTTGATCCAATGAATCATTCATAGATCCAATGGTTTTATTTATATTTATATATTTCTATTTTTCATTTATATTTATATATTTCTATTTTTCTTTAATATATTATAAATATATAATTTAATAATATAATTCTTATATTCTTATTTTTTTTTATTCTTTTTTTTATCAATTTACTTTACTTACCTGAAAAACTGTAATAAACAACATACATCATACATAGTCATATATATTATATATTAATATTAAAATATTAAAATGAAATTAAACAATATCCTACATACAATATCCTATATTAAAATTAAGCTAAACACACATGTTTCTACAAACACATATTTCTATAATAGTAGAAAAAGACATTTATTTACTTGCTCAAAGGATAAACTTTATTTAAACACTTGAGATCCAATTGAACCAAATTCATAACATAAGATCTGAAGTTGAAAATCAAATTGAAAAAAAAAAGAACCACATATATATAGATATAGAATTCATCATTTTTATGGTCTAGCTTCAATAACTTCTTCAGGTCGGGGCTCCCAGTAATGATTAATGACTTCCCGGCAAATAAAAACCTTCTCTTCTTTCTATTAAGTTAAGGTATTTAAATAAGCTTTCTGTTATTATTCGGGCGTTGCCAGCGTACACGTAAACATATGATTCTGATCCAATTTGAATTGCGTCTCATTCTTTTTTTGTTCGACAAACGGTCCATTTATATACAAAAATATATGTTGTAGCGGGTATAGTTTAGTGGTAAAAGTGCGATTCGTTCTTTTAACTCCTTAAATGGTTAAGGGTTCCTTCAGTTTTTTTATATTCCGATCAAAAACTTTATTTAAAAATAAAAAGGGTTTAATCCTTTACCTTTCAATAGCATATATTAAGAATAATATACATTCTCGCGATTTGTATCCAAAATTCAATAAAAAAAAATGTATTATGGAGTCGCGAAGCATAATTTTTTTAGTTGGATCAACTCTTCTCTTCCAATTTTGAAGAATAAGTATGAGTATTAAGTATGAGTAAAGGATCTATGGATAAAGATCCAAAAGTTTATTTCCAATCGTAACTAGATCCTCAATTTTGTTGTTGTAAAAGAAAAATTGAAGCCAAATAGCCAGAGAAGGACGGTTTTAGTTTACTAAAACCGTCAGCATATTGTTTGAGCTCGGTGGAAACAAAATTCTTTTCCTCAGGATCCTCCGAGTAGAAATAGGGAACGAAGTAACTAGACTAGACGGATTTGGTATAATCTCCCTACTTTAGAGGGATCATCTAGAAAGCGAGTAGTTTTGGATACAGATAAGCTGACGTAGATGCTATGGATCTCATTTTATTCTTCGGATTTAGGAAGACTCCCCTTTTTTATACATCGTAACTTTTTTATTTCTGTTTTTCGTTTAGGCCTTAGATCTGAAAATATATTGATTTCCCATAAAGGAGCCGAATGAAACAAAAATTTCATATTCGGTTTTGAATTAGAGGTGTTAAAAATGACCAACTAACATCGACTATAACCCCTAGCCTTCCAAGCTAACGATGCGGGTTCGATTCCCGCTACCCGCTCCAAATTTCTTATATACATACATCATCAATTTGAATATGTATCCTTAGTTTTTTATTCCATAAAAATCAATAAATTTATGTGCAATCAGATTTTTTTTTCCGAAAAAAAAGGTAAAGGGAAGAATGCGAAAGAAGAAAATAGGAATAAAAAAGCGTCCATTGTCTAATGGATAGGACAGAGGTCTTCTAAACCTTTGGTATAGGTTCAAATCCTATTGGACGCAATTTTTTCCAACTATTTTTTTATGGCTATGTAAAGAAACCCATTTTTAATGATTCGAATCAGAAAGTTTTCTCAACAATTACTCTTGTGCTGAGGCTAGACTAGGAATAAGAATGAAAAATTTATGTTTGTTCTTGAAGTAGAAAGAGCTCAATTTGTTCCTGAACAGCTCCCTTCAAAAGGGCTTCTGCTTCTTCAGTAAATGTCTTGGTAGAAGATATAATTTCTTTGAATTGAGATTTATTCTTTTTTAAGTAAGTACGTAA